TATGCATAATTAGGGAAAAATTGGCGTTTATATACTTACCTCCCTCTGGAGTGCTATTTTGAGTATTGGAAATGTGATAAATTTAAAATTATATCTAGGGGAAAGTGTGTTAAAAATGGTGATAACTATATAAGGGGGAAAAATAAGAAGGGGGGGGAAAATAGATCTTAGGGTTGACTCATGAAATAATAACTATGTCCTGTGACCATTGACTGTAATGCCCTGCGCCTACCATTATGGGGATGCTCAAGATGCAGTTAAGTCCAGCTACAATTCATGCTCCGGGACGGGGCCTCAGACGGCCATTGCTGAGTCCAAGCATCCCCCCAAAAATTAAAAATACCAAATGTATGACACCACAGTTATGTGTGAGCATGGGCTGATTAGTCATTAGTCCATCGAGATGTCTTATGTTACAAGGAGTGGGCGATTTTAGATGAGATGGCCCTGAAAAAAGAACCAGATGTCTGATAAAATTCATTAAATAGCTACCCCCACGGTTCATGGGCCCGGAGCGAGAAGAGGGATCCCTGCCCAGCGGGTTGCTGGTTTCACGCGGCATGGTAATTAAGCTCGTGATCTAGGGGACGGGATACGCATGTTGACAAGGACTGATTTGACTTAATGTACTATGTACGATGAACAACATTATGTACTATGTACTTCAGATAGTGAGAAGTACATGCTTATAAGCATGGGGCATATAATATAATGTACTATTATACATAATATGTCTTAATACATTAATTTATGTACTATTATACATAATATGTCCTATACGCTAACTCATGTACTGTTATACATGCATGTCCTAGCACATTGATTTTATGTACTACGAGCGCATAAGGTTATATCACGTGTTTTGCTGTGTAATTAGTAGGACATAAAATGTAAATTGGATGTTGAGTAGAAAGCTGTATTAAAATATTAAATTTTTTGGAAATTTAATACTGATAAAGTTCTTGATTTTTATGGAACTATATTAATAAGCGTCAGGGAATAGTTTAAATAGAACTTCAGCTTTGGGTGTTGATAGTGGGGCTATGGCTTCTTCCTTGAGTCTTAGGGAGGTTGGTTGCTCTCCTTTTCTGGTTTACAAGACCAGTGTATTGAGTATACTACAAAGACTTATCTTCATTTTAGGAGGTTATTTTCGATTGTGCTGGTAATTGGTATAAGGACTAGGATAATGAAAAAGTATAAGATAGATGCTAGTTGTCCAATAATAATAAAGGGGTATTCAACTGGCTGTCCTCCAATTCATGTGAGTGTTAGTAGGTCTGCTACTAAGATTCAGAATAGGCATTGGCTAAATGGTCGGAATATCATGCTGCGTTGTTTGGATGTGTGAAGAAGAGGCATGAGAATCAAGATTAGGATAGATGAGATTAGGGCTAAGACCCCTCCTAGTTTGTTGGGAATTGATCGTAGGATTGCGTATGCAAATAGGAAATATCATTCAGGTTTAATGTGAGGGGGTGTGTTGAGTGGATTTGCTGGGGTATAGTTGTCTGGGTCTCCAAGCAGATCTGGTGCGAATAATACTAGTAATATTAGGAAGAGTACTAGAAGTAAGATACCTAAGATATCTTTAATCGTATAGTAAGGGTGGAAGGGGATTTTGTCTGCGTCTGATGGGATTCCTGTTGGGTTATTAGATCCTGTCTCGTGAAGGAAGAGTAAGTGTACTATAGCGAGTGCTGCGATGATAAATGGGAGAATAAAGTGGAAAGCGAAGAATCGGGTTAGGGTTGCTTTATCTACTGAAAAGCCTCCTCAGATCCATTCGACTAGGTTTGTGCCAATGTATGGAATTGCTGAGAGAAGGTTGGTAATGACTGTTGCTCCTCAGAATGATATTTGTCCTCATGGTAGGACATATCCTACGAATGCTGTGGCTATAACTGTAAATAGGAGGATTACTCCGATGTTTCATGTCTCTAGAAAAGTGTATGACCCGTAGTATAGGCCTCGTCCTACATGTATGAATAGGCAGATGAAAAATATTGATGCCCCGTTTGCGTGTATGTATCGAATAATTCAACCATAATTGACATCTCGACAGATATGGGTGACAGAGGAAAATGCTGTTATTGTATCGGATGTATAGTGTATTGCTAGGAATAGGCCTGTGAGAATTTGTAGGATTAGACAAATTCCTAGTAAGGAGCCGAAATTTCATCAGGATGAAATATTCGATGGGGCTGGGAGGTCAATAAATGCGTTGTTTACAATTTTTATTAATGGGTGGGTTTTTCGGGTATTGATCATTAGTGTTCTTGTAGTTGAATGACAACGATGGTTTTTCATATCATTAGTCATGGTTAGATTCCATGTGAGAATAATGATAACATACATTGTATTTATCTTAAGTATTATTTTTGTGCTTGGTTTTGTAGGATTTTCTTCGAAACCTTCGCCTATTTATGGGGGGTTGGGATTAATTGTGAGTGGTGGAGTTGGTTGTGGTATTGTGTTAAATTTTGGTGGGTCCTTTTTGGGTTTAATGGTCTTCTTAATTTATTTAGGAGGAATGATGGTGGTTTTTGGTTATACAACGGCAATAGCTACGGAGCAATACCCCGAGATTTGGGTGTCTAATAAGACTGTGTTAGGGGCGTTTGTTACTGGTCTGTTGATGGAGGTTATGATGGTTTATTACGTGTTAAAGGATGAGGAGGTGGAGATTGTGTTTCAGTTTAATGGATTAGGAGATTGGGTTATTTATGATACAGGAGATTCTGGATTTTTTAGTGAGGAGGCCATGGGAATTGCGGCTCTCTACAGTTATGGTACTTGATTAGTTATTGTGACTGGGTGGTCTTTGTTAATTGGTGTGGTGGTTATTATGGAAATTACTCGTGGAAATTAAATAGGATTATACTAACAGCGATTGTAACTAGGAAAGAGAGGAAATACAGTTTGATTAAGCCTTTTTGGTTTGTAACCATGATTGATATTTTTGTCTGGATAAGTGAAGTTGTTTTAGGTAAAATGTTTTCGAGTCAGATTAAGTCTAGGAGAGAGGATGCTGATTTTTGACTTATTGTTAGATTTATGTAAGGGGCCAGGCGGTGTATAATTGTGGGAAAATATCCTAGTATATTAGAGAATTTGAAGATATTTGTTGAGTAATTGAATTTTAGGTTTTGGGTTATGTTACTGATTTCTAGTGCTAAAATAAAGCCTAGGATTGTTACCGTTAAGGCTATTGTTTTTAAGTAATAAGGTATTGTTAGTTGAGGAACTGTTGTTGGAGGAATGTTGTTGGAGATAATAAATCCTGCGAAAAGGCTTCCAATTATTAGGCGTTTAATGGAATTTATTAGAAAGGGGTTGTTTTCATTAATAGTAATTAAGGTTGGGAATCGGGGTTGTCCTAAGAGTGCAAAGAAAATAATGCGGGTGCTGTAGATGGCTGTGAAGGAGGTGGCGATTAGTGTTATTAAAAGGGCTCAGGCGTTGGTATACGACGTGTTAGCGGCTTCAATGATTAGGTCTTTGGAATAAAATCCGGTAAGGAAGGGTATTCCTGTTAGTGCGAGGCTGCCAATGATTAGGGCTGTTGTGGTGAATGGCATGGCTTTAAATAGGCCCCCTATTTTTCGAATGTCTTGTTCGTCATTTAGGCTGTGGATGATAGAGCCAGAGCATATAAATAGTATGGCTTTAAAAAAGGCGTGTGTGCAGATGTGGAGAAATGCTAAATAGGGTTGGTTGATGCCAATTGTTACTATTATGAGGCCTAGTTGGCTGGATGTGGAAAAAGCGATAATTTTTTTGATATCATTCTGGGTGAGAGCACATATTGCTGTAAATAGGGTAGTAATAGCTCCTAGGCATAGTAGGATGGATTGTGCGAATTTGTTGTTTTCTGTTAGTGGGTGAAAACGGATTAATAGAAAAATACCTGCTACTACTATTGTGCTTGAGTGGAGTAATGCTGAGACGGGAGTGGGACCTTCTATAGCAGAGGGCAGTCATGGATGTAGACCAAATTGGGCGGATTTTCCAGTTGCGGCTAGTGCAAGGCCTATTAGGGGTATATTGGAGTCGTTTGGGTTTAGTGCGAAAATTTGTTGGAAGTCTCAGGCGTTAAGATTTGTGAGGAATCATGCTATTGCTAGGATAAAACCGATATCACCAATACGATTATATAGAATTGCTTGTAAGGCCGCTGTATTTGCGTCTGCTCGTCCATATCATCATCCAATAAGTAAAAACGATATGATTCCTACACCTTCTCATCCAATGAATAATTGAAATAGATTATTTGCTGTGACGAGGATAAGTATAGTAATGAGAAATAGGAGAAGATATTTGAAGAATTGATTAATGTTGGGGTCTGAGTGTATATATCACATTGAGAATTCTATAATGGATCATGTAACGAATAATGCTACTGGTACAAATATTATTGAGAAATAATCTATTTTGAAGCTAAGTGATAGTTTAATAGTTTGAACAGTTAGTCAGTGTCAGTTTGAGATAATTATTTCTTGGCCAGTATAAATAAATATTATTGTGGGAATTATACTGGTGATGAAAGCATATGAGATAGTTGTTTTTACGTAGAGTGGGTAGTTAGAAGTTTTATAGTTGTCAGAACTTGTAGTTATAATAGGGATAGTTAGTAGTAATAGGGTAATTAGTGTGAAGGAGGAGAATAGGTTTATTACTTTTATTTGGAGTTGCACCAATTTTTTGGTTCCTAAGACCAACGGATTTCTGCCATCCTCTAAAAGTTCGAAAAAGCCGTGTTATTATACACGGGGGCATAGAGTTAGCAGTTCTTGCGTACTTTTTCGGTAAATAAGGAGATATAAGCTTCTATTATTAGATTCACAATCTAATGTTTTTTTTAAACTATATTTACAGTACAAAGGTCCTAGAATAATTTTTGGGTTTAGTGATAGTAATAATAGTGGTAATATGTGTAATGATATGAGGGCGTTTTCTCGTGTAAAGGAGGGTGAAATATTGTTAATGTGGTGGGTGTATTTGCCTCGTTGTGTTGTGATTAGTATATAAAGGGAGTATAGGGCAGTAATTACTATGTTTAATCCTATTAAAATAATTGTGATATTTGATCATGAGAAAGAGGATATTACTACGAATAGTTCTCCAACTAGGTTAATTGTTGGAGGGAGAGCTAAGTTAGTTAGGCTTGCTAAAAGTCATCAGGTGGCTATAAGTGGAAGAAAGGTTTGTAAGCCTCGGGCTAAAATTATTGTTCGACTATGAATTCGTTCATAGTTGGAATTTGCTAGGCAGAAGAGTATAGATGAGGTGAGGCCATGAGCGATTATTAAGGCCGTAGCTCCCATATAGCTTCAAGGTGTCTGAATGAGGATGGCTACGATGACAAGTGCCATATGACTAACGGAGGAATAAGCAATTAATGACTTAAGGTCTGTCTGGCGGAGGCAGATTGAGCTGGTCATAATTATGCCTCATAAGGAGAGTATAATGAAGGGGTATGCTATAAATTCGGTAAGTGGATTTAAAAATGTTGTAATCCGTAGCATGCCATATCCTCCTAATTTTAGTAGAATTGCTGCAAGGACCATGGAGCCTGCAATGGGGGCTTCTACATGAGCTTTAGGTAGTCAAAGGTGGAGGCCATATAGTGGTATTTTTACTATAAAGGCTATTATGCATGCTAGTCATATGAAAACGTTTGATCAGGAGTTGGATAGGGGTTGTACTCAGTATTGGAGTACTAGAAAGTTTAGGGATCCAGTAGTGTTTTGGAGGTAGACTAATGCGACTAGTAGTGGGAGAGAACCTACTAGTGTATAAAACAGGAAGTAGAGGCCAGCGTTTAGGCGTTCTGTTTGGTTTCCCCATCGGGTAATAATAATGAGTGTTGGGACTAGTGTTGCTTCAAATAAAATGTAGAAAAAAATTAGTTCTATAGCAGTAAAAGTCATGATTAAGAATAGTTGAAGTAGGATTAATATGGTAATATATAGTTTTTTTCGGGTAAGATTTTCTTTTGATAGGTGGTGTTGGCTAGCTATTAGTATTAAAGGGAGAAGCCATATGGTTAAAATTAATAGTGGTGTTGATAGAGAGTCGGAAAAGAATACTAACGAGAAGTTGAGGCTGTTGTCACTGAATTGATTTATAAGGAGAAGGCTTGTGAGGCTAATTAACAGGCCATGGGTTGTAGAATTAATTCAAATTATATTGCCTTTTGATAATCAGGTCAGAGGTATGAGTATTATTGTAGGGATAATATATTTTAGCATTGAAGTAGATTAAGATTTTGGACATAGTCAGTGCCATACGTGTTTGACACTTTAACTAGTAGTGATAATCCTAGTGCTGCTTCGCAGGCTGCAAAGACTAGTAAAATAATGGGTATTATGCTTGCTAGGGTAAAATGTGAATTTAGAATTGTTAGGGAGGCTATTACGAAGAGAGATAATATCATCCCTTCTAAGCATAAGAGAGAAGACATAAGGTGGGATCGATATATTAATAGTCCCGCTAGGGCTACTATGAACGCTGTTATAATATTTATATACACTAAAGACATTTGGTAGTTATGAATTTAATCACAATCTAATGAGTCGAAATCATTTATTTTATTTTAAACTAAATACCATATTCAGTTCATTCTAGTCCTTTTTGGGTTCATTCATAGGCTAGACTTGCGGCTAACAATAGAATTAAGAAGAGGGCTATAGTAAGTATTGTGCCTAGGTTATTTGTTTGGGAGGCCCATGGAAGTGGTAATAGGAGTGCAATTTCTAGGTCAAAAAGAAGGAATGTAATGGCTACTAGGAAAAATTTTATGGAGAAGGGTAAGCGGGCTGATCCTATAGGGTCAAATCCACATTCGTATGGACTTGTTTTTTCTGAATATACGTTTAATTGAGGAAGTCAGAATGCGATAATAACAAGTAGTGAGGCTAGTGTAAAGTTGGTTAAAAGAGCTAGTATTAGGTTTATTATTCTTTTTCGGATTATACCGAAACTAGCTGATTGGAAGTCAGCTGTACTAGTTAATACTAAAAGAATATGAACCTCATCAATAGATGGATACGTAGAGGAATAATCATACTACGTCTACAAAGTGTCAGTATCAGGCAGCGGCTTCGAATCCAAAATGGTGGCTGGAAGTAAAGTGAAATTTTAATTGGCGAAAAAAGCAGACAATTAAGAAAGTAGATCCAATGATGACATGTAGGCCATGGAAGCCTGTGGCTACAAAGAAGGTTGAGCCATAAACTCCATCTGAAATAGTAAAGGGTGCTTCATAGTATTCTGAGGCTTGTAATAGCGTGAAATAAACGCCTAGTGCGATAGTAATAAATAAGGCTTGTAGTATGTGGTTGCGGTTTCCTTCTATAAGGCTATGATGGGCTCAGGTAATAGAGACTCCTGAGGCTAGTAAAACAGAGGTATTGAGTAGTGGGACTTCTAGGGGGTTTAGTGGGTGAATGCCTGTTGGAGGTCAGCACCCGCCTAATTCGGGTGTTGGGGCAAGGCTTGAGTGGTAAAATGCTCAGAAAAACCCGGTGAAGAATAAGACTTCGGAGATAATAAAGAGGATTATTCCGTAGCGGAGGCCCTTTTGGACAGTTGGAGTATGGTGTCCTTGGAAAGTACTTTCTCGAATGATGTCTCGTCATCATTGGTATATTGTAAGTATGTTTGTTGTTAGGCCAAGTGTTAGCAGGGTCATTGAGTTGAAATGAAATCATATAATTAAGCCGGAAGTTATTAATAGGGCTGATAGAGCTCCTGTAAGAGGTCAGGGACTCGGGTTAACTATGTGATAAGCGTGGGTTTGGTGTGTCATTATGTGTTGTCATGCAAGTAAAGGCTGACTAGAAGGGTAAATACGTAGGCTTGAATTATGGCTACTGCAAACTCAAGGATTGTGAGTAGGACTAGAATAATAAATGTGATAAGAGCTATTGTAGTACTGATGCCTATTAGTGCAAGTGCAGCTCCTCCAATTAGGTGAATTAGTAGGTGTCCTGCAGTAATATTGGCTGTTAGTCGTACGGCTAAAGCGATTGGCTGAATAAAAAGACTAATAGTTTCGATAATAACTAGTATGGGAATTAATGGGGTTGGAGTTCCTTGTGGAAGAAAGTGGGCAAGCGATGCTTTAGTTTTATTACGGAAGCCTGTAATTACAGCTCCTGCTCACAGAGGAATGGCTATGCCTAGGTTTATTGATAATTGTGTAGTTGGTGTAAATGAGTGGGGTAATAAGCCCAGAAGATTTGTGGATCCAATGAATAAGATTAGAGATATGAGTATTAGTGTTCATGTTTGTCCTTTGGCATTGTGAATTCCTATTATTTGTTTTGATACAAGTTGAAGTATCCATTGTTGGAGGGAAATAAGACGGTTATTTACTAGACGATTTGATGTTGGAAACAATAGGCTAGGAAACATAACGATGAGAGTAGCTAGTGGAAGGCCTAGGATTATTGGGGTAATAAAAGAGGCAAATAAATTTTCGTTCATTTTGTTTCTCAAGGGGTATTTTGTTTTTGTGTTTTGGTTGATACTAGTTCTGGATTAAAGTGAAAATTGTGTTTCGAAATTTTTAATTGAAAGATAATGAAGAGAGCTAAAAACATTGATATAATTATTATAAGTCATGTGGACGTGTCTAGTTGCGGCATTTCATTAAGGAGAGCATTAGTACTCTCAATCTCTAGCTTAAAAGGCTAGTGCTATTTTAGCTTCTTAATGATTTTATAGTATTGATGCAGATCATTTTTCGAAATAATTTAATGGAACTAGTTCAAGAACAATAGGTATGAAGCTGTGATTTGATCCGCAGATTTCAGAGCATTGTCCGTAATATAGGCCCGGTCGAGTTGATATAAGAGTTGTTTGGTTTAGGCGGCCTGGGATTGCATCCGTTTTTAGTCCTAGAGAGGGTACGGCTCAAGAGTGCAGTACGTCTTCAGAGGAGACTAACATTCGGATTGTTATTTCTATTGGTAGGACAACCCGGTTATCTACCTCTAGTAGTCGTAATTCTCCTGGTTTTAATTCTGATGTTGGAATTATATAGGAGTCGAAGCTTAATTCCTCATAATCTGTATACTCGTAGCTTCAATATCATTGATGTCCTATAGTTTTTACTGTGAGAGATGGGTTGTTAATTTCATCCATCATATATAAAATTCGCAAGGATGGGAGAGCAATTAAAATTAGGATAATAGCCGGTAGGATTGTTCAGATTGTCTCTACCTCTTGAGCGTCTATTGTGCTAGTATGTGTTAATTTTGTCGTTAGCATTAATGAAATGACATAAAGTACCAGTGAGCTGATTAGAAAAACAATTATTAATGTATGATCATGAAAATGTAGCAATTCTTCTATAATAGGTGATGTTGCATCTTGAAAACCTAATTGTATGGGATAAGCCATATGAGATGTACGGGATTTTCACCTGTAACTTAACCTTGACAAAGTTATATAATATTTTACTAACATCTCATTAATTGAGAAAGACATAGTGGTTATGATGTTGGCTTGAAACCAGCTATGGGGGGTTCGATTCCTTCCTTTCTTATTTTAAGTTAACGTATGTAGGTTCTTCAAATGTATGGTACGGTGGGGGGCATCCATTTAGTCACTCTAAATTTGTTGTTGTTAGTTCTACGGTTGAGACCTCTCGTTTGGATGCAAACGCTTCTCAGATGATGAAAATTATTAATATAACTGCTGTTAGAGAAATGAATGAGCCTATGGATGAAATGGTATTTCATATTGTGTATGCATCTGGATAATCAGAATAGCGTCGTGGCATACCAGACAATCCTAGGAAGTGTTGTGGAAAGAAAGTCATATTTACACCTACAAATATAATTACAAAATGGATTTTGGCTCATGTGTCGTTGAGAGTGTACCCTGAGAATAGTGGGAATCAGTGAACAAATCCCCCCATAATAGCAAATACAGCTCCTATTGACAGTACATAGTGGAAGTGTGCAACTACATAGTATGTGTCATGAAGGACGATGTCGAGAGAAGAATTGGCAAGAACAATTCCGGTTAAGCCTCCAACTGTAAAAAGGAAAATAAAGCCTAAGGCTCATATTATAGCAGGTGACCATTTAATATTGCCTCCGTGGAGTGTTGCTAGTCAACTAAAGACTTTTACTCCAGTTGGGATGGCAATAATTATGGTAGCTGATGTGAAATAGGCTCGTGTGTCAACATCTATTCCGACTGTAAATATGTGGTGGGCTCATACGATAAACCCTAAGAACCCAATTGATATTATAGCCCAGACTATTCCTATGTACCCAAATGGTTCTTTTTTTCCTGAATAGTATGTTACGATATGGGAGATTATACCAAAGCCGGGTAGAATAAGGATATATACTTCAGGGTGGCCAAAGAATCAGAACAAGTGTTGATATAGAATGGGATCTCCGCCTCCTGCTGGGTCAAAAAAGGTTGTATTTAAGTTTCGGTCTGTTAATAGTATTGTAATTCCAGCTGCTAGTACAGGGAGTGAGAGAAGTAGTAGTACAGCAGTGACTAATACGGATCACACAAATAGAGGGGTTTGATATTGTGATATGGCAGGGGGTTTTATATTAATAATTGTTGTAATAAAGTTAATGGCCCCTAGAATTGAGGAGACACCTGCCAAGTGTAAAGAAAAAATAGTCAGGTCTACTGAAGCCCCTGCGTGAGCTAAGTTGCCAGCTAGAGGGGGGTATACAGTTCAGCCTGTTCCTGCGCCAGCTTCAATTATAGATGATGCTAAAAGTAGTAAGAAAGAAGGAGGGAGGAGTCAAAAGCTTATATTGTTTATTCGAGGGAATGCTATGTCTGGGGCACCAATTATTAGGGGAACTAGTCAATTACCAAATCCTCCAATTATAATTGGTATAACTATAAAGAAAATTATTACGAATGCATGTGCGGTTACGATAACATTATAAATTTGGTCGTCTCCAAGCAGAGTACCAGGTTGGCCCAGTTCGGCACGAATCAGTAGGCTTAAGGCTGTTCCTACTATGCCTGCTCAGGCACCAAATAATAGATACAGAGTACCGATATCTTTATGGTTGGTTGAGAATAATCAGCGGTTAATGAACATAGGTAGAATGGCTGAGTGAAGCATTAGACTGTAAATCTAAAGACAGAGGTTTATATTCCTCTTTTTACCAAGTCCTGTGGTGAAATTTCATGTTGAATTGCAAATTCAAAGAAGCAGCTTCAAACTCTGCCGGGGCTTCTCCCGCCTTTTTTTCTTCGCGGCGGGAGAAGTAGATTGAAGCCAGTTGATTAGGGTGTTTAGCTGTTAACTAAAGTTTCGTGGGGGTGGAGCCCACCAATCTAGTGAGGATTTAGCTTAATTAAAGTGGTTGATTTGCATTCAATTGATGTAAGATATGGTCTTGCAATCCTTAATCAGGAGTTAAGTATATTGTACTTGCTTAGGGCTTTGAAGGCTCTTGGTCTAGGTTAACCTAAACTCCTATTCTAGGATTGATAATATTGGTGTGAGTGGTAATAGTATAGTGGATAAAACAACTATTGTAGGTAAAAGGGTTATTTGTTTTGTTGTAGAAAATTGTCATTTTATTTTTATATTATTTGTAGAGGGGAATATTGTTAGTGCAGTGGAATATGTGAGTCGTATGTAGAAATATAGGTTTAGTAGTGCTGTGATTGCTATAAGGGTGGGTAGAATAAGGCTATCGTTTTTTGTTAATTCTTGGATGATTATTCATTTTGGTATAAATCCTGATAGTGGGGGAAGTCCTCCTATTGATAGGAGGGTGATGAGGACTAGGACAGTTATTACGGGTATTTTGTTTCAGGTATGTGATAGTGATAGTGTAGTAGTAGTTGAGTTGGCTATAAATAGTGTAAATATGGTGGAGGTTATGATAATATAAATGATTAAGTTTAGTAACGTTATTGTGGGGTTGTATGGTAAAACTGCTGTTATTCAGCCTATGTGGGCAATTGATGAGTATGCCATAATTTTTCGTAGTTGGGTTTGGTTTAGTCCTCCTCAACCCCCGACTATGATTGATAGAATGGAAATGGTTAAAATTATATTTAAATTGATAGATGGGAAAATTTGGTAGAGAACGGATATGGGTGCTAATTTTTGTCATGTAAGTAGGATTAGGCCTGATGACAGGGGGATGCCTTGTGTTACTTCTGGAACTCAGAAATGGAATGGGGCTATTCCTAGTTTTATAGTGAGAGCCATTGTTATGAATATAGATGCTACTGGGTTAAATAGTTTTATTACAGTTCATTGGCCTGAGAATATTAGGTTAATAATAACGGCTATCATTAGCAGTATTGAGGCTGTTGATTGGGTTAAGAAATATTTGGTTGCTGCCTCTGTGGCTCGTGGATTATGCTTTTTCATTATGATGGGAATGATGGCGAGCATGTTTATTTCGAATCCGATTCAGACGAGTAGTCAATGAGAGCTAATTATAACAATGATAGTGCCTATTATTATTGTTGATAGAATAAGAATGAAGATGATTGGATTTATTAGTACGGGAAGGATATAAACCAACATTTTCGGGGTATGGGCCCGATAGCTTAATTAGCTGACCTTACTGTTAGAATTTGGTGTATTTGGTAGCACAAAGAGTTTTGGATTCTTGGGAGTAGGTTCAATTCCTATAATTCTAGAAATAAGAGGGCTTGAACCTCTATTATTTACTCTATCAAAGTAACTCTTTTGTCAGACATATTTCTTATGTTTGTGGAGGGATGCTTGATGTAAAAATGGGTAGTGATACATGTCATATGCATAGGGCTAGTGTTAAGGGTAAAAAATTTTTTCATAGTAGGTGTATTAGTTGGTCGTAACGGAATCGAGGATAAGATGCTCGGATTCATAAGAAGGAAATTGTTAGTAGTAGGGATTTTATGGTAAAGTTGATTGTGTAAAGTTCTGGTAAAACTGGGTTGTGAAATGCTCCTAAGAATAAGATTGTTGTGAAAATATTTATTATGATAATGTTTGCATACTCTGCTATGAAAAATAGGGCAAATGGTCCTGCTGCATATTCTACGTTAAAGCCGGAAACTAGCTCTGACTCACCTTCGGTGAGATCAAATGGGGCTCGGTTTGTTTCAGCCAGTGTTGAGATGAATCACATTATTGCTAGGGGTCATGCTGGGAAAATAAGTCATACTTGTTCTTGTGTAATAATTAGGGTGGAGAGTGTAAAGGACCCATTTATTAGGAGAACGGATAGTAGAATAATTGCTAGTGTTACTTCATATGAAATTGTTTGTGCTACTGCCCGTAGGGCACCGATTAGTGCGTATTTAGAATTGGAAGCTCAGCCCGATCAGAGAATAGAATACACGGCTAGGCTTGACATTGCTAGTATAAATAGGACCCCTAGGTTTATGTTAATGAGGGGATATGGCATGGGTAGGGGGATTCATATGGTTAGGGCTAGACTTAGGGCTAGAATAGGGGCTAGGATAAATATTGAAATTGAAGATGTGGCGGGTCGTAGTGGTTCTTTAATAAAAAGTTTGATGGCATCGGCAATAGGTTGGAGTAGGCCATAGGGACCTACAACGTTTGGGCCTTTCCGAAATTGTATATACCCTAGGACTTTTCGTTCTACTAGTGTGAGGAATGCCACGGCTAAAAGAATGGGAATAATTAGTATTAAAATATTGATTATAAACATTTTGTTAAGGAGAGGATTTGAATCTCTGATTATAAAGTTTTAAGTTTTACGCAATTACCGGGCTCTGCCACCTTAACAAAGCCCTTCTCTAGGGCAAGATCTGTTTGTGAAGTTAATTAAGATGATATCATTAACTAGTTTAAGGCGCTTATTTGAAGTTGGCCTTATTTCTCTGGTCCTTTCGTACTGGGAGAAATACATAATAGATAGAAACCGACCTGGATTACTCCGGTCTGAACTCAGATCACGTAGGACTTTAATCGTTGAACAAACGAACCTTTGATAGCGGTTGCACCATCGGGATGTCCTGATCCAACATCGAGGTCGTAAACCCTATTGTCGATATGGACTCTTGAACAGGATTGCGCTGTTATCCCTAGGGTAACTTGTTCCGTTGATCAATTTTTTGGATCAATAAACGATTGTGTGATTCGACTTGTAGGTCTAGTCTTTAAAATCGCTCGGAGGATTTCTTGTTCTCCGAGGTCACCCCAACCAAAGCTGTTAGCCCATAAAGAGTGTTGTTGTTTCCTTAGCAATGAAATTTGTTTCTTTTGGGCTAAGTAGTTAAAGCTCCATAGGGTCTTCTCGTCTTATTAATATATTCCCGCCTCTTCACGGGAAGGTCAATTTCACTGATTGGAAGTAAGAGACAGTAAAACCCTCGTGTGGCCATTCATACAAGTCCCTATTTAGAGAACAAGTGATTATGCTACCTTTGCACGGTCAGGATACCGCGGCCGTTTAACGGTTGTCACTGGGCAGGCAGTGCCTCCAATACTAGTTATGCTGGAGGTGATGTTTTTGGTAAACAGGCGGGGTTTGGTGTTTGCCGAGTTCCTTTTACTTCTTTTAATCTTTCCTTAGGTGCATTCCTGTGTCGGATTAACAGTGTAGTTAATAAGTTATTTATAGTTAGGTTACTCTTATTTTGCTGTTAATAGTCAGAGTATTATCAGATACTGACTTAAACTTATGCGGGGAGAAGTTATTTCTTGTTACTCATATTAACATTATTGCTTCTATTTTTAATAGATTAGTCCAGTATTAGATTAGGAGTTGATTGCTTATTATTGGAATTAATATTATTTTATTGTTGAGCTTTAACGCTTTCTTAATTGGTGGCTGCTTTTAGGCCCACTATGGTTTAATATTAAGACTTACTCTCTAGTTAAGGTTGTATCCATTTCTAAAAGGCTGTACCTTTTTAGACTAACTTTTAAAAATACATTGTAATTTGTTCATATTTTTGGTATTTTTAAAGCTGAACTAATATTCATTTTCTGGACAACCAGCTATCACCAGGCTCGTTGGGCGTTTCACCTCTACTTATAAATCTTCTCACTATTTTGCTACATAGATGAGTTGGTTCTCGATAAATTGTTCATAAGTAGCTCGTCTGGTTTCGGGGTACTTAGCTGAAATTCATTTTGTTAAGTTTTTACTAGTTAACTCATTATGCAAAAGGTACAAGGGGTAATCTTTGCTTTTTTGTACTTTAATTTTTTTCTTTCATCATTCCCTTACGGTACTTTCTCTATAGCGCCGTATTAAAATTTCTATCTCCTATACTTTTGTTGTTGAATAAATGTTTTATTTTATATTACATTGATAATTTAGTGTGAATGGGCTTGCGGGCTAGAATTGGTTCAAGATATTCGTGACATGTGAAATCTTCTAGGTGTAAACTAGGTGCTTTATTTAAGCTATATCTTGATTTGTCCAAGCACACTTTCCAGTATGCTTACCTTGTTACGACTTGTCTCCTCTCATATGATTAATACGTGTAAATAAATTTGAGTGTATTGTGCCTACTTGAGGAGGGTGACGGGCGGTGTGTGCGTGCTTCATGGCCTAATTCAACTAAGCACTCTATTCTTAGTTTACTGCTAAATCCTCCTTTGGTTATTAGTTTCATAATAACTTTCGTGTTGGATTTTCTTAGATTAGAAAATGTAGCCCATTTCTTTCCGTTCCATAGGTTACACCTTGACCTAACGTTTTTATGTATTATGATTGTGCTTACTTTTGTACCTTTTTAGGGTTTGCTGAAGATGGCGGTATATAGACTGTAGTAGCAAGGAATGGTGAGGTTTATCGGGGTTTATCGATTATAGAACAGGCTCCTCTAGAAGGGTATAAAGCACCGCCAAGTCCTTTGAGTTTTAAGCTATTGCCGGTAGTACTCTGGCGAACAGTCTTGTTTACATAACTATTTGTGTTTAAGGCTAGGCATAGTGGGGTATCTAATCCCAGTTTGGGTCCTAGCTATCGTGTTTCAGCGACTGTAAAGTTACTTTCGTTGTTTATTTTTGTTGCAATTATGGCTTTTTACAGCTTAATTGGAATTTAACTTTATTTAGTATAGTGCTTTAACACGCTTTACGCCGTGTGCCTATTAACTTGGGTTAATCGTATGACCGCGGTGGCTGGCACGAAATTTACCAACCCTAATTAATATGGCTTAGTCAAACTTTCGTTTATGGCTTAATTTTTATCACTGCTGTCTCCCGTGGGGGTGTGGCTATGCAAGGTGTCGTGAGCTACGGATGTGTGCTTGATACCAGCTCCTCTTAGTCTTATTAACTTGGAGGGCATTTTCACCGGGGTGTGGATGCTTGCATGTGTAAGTCTATTAAGGGTTAATAGGAAGGCTGGGACCAAACCTGTGTGTTTATGGAGTTAATATACTCATCTAGGCATTTTCAGTGCCTTGCTTTGCTGTTTAAGCTACATTAAC